AGCCTTAATAACCATATCAACATGAATTTTTTTGTGAGTCATCAATTACAATTAGAATTGGATAGATGAATTTTTTAAAAGAGCGATTCAAGGAACAAGTGATTCCCCCTCCTTACCAGTTGCTCCTCAGACTGAATCCTCTCATTCTATAAAACGAATCTTATTCGTGGATCTTATCTTGTTAGTCAGATTTATTTTTAAAATTAAAAAATAAATATTTTGTACTTTTCGAATTTCTATATGCATATGCAGTAAACGACTACAATATTCATTTTAATTAATTTTATTTCTTATTTTTTATCTTTATTCTTTCATTTTATTTATTTTTTTCTTTATTAGATTTTCCTTTATTATTCTATTTCTTTTGCCTTCAGATGAATAGAATATGAACTAAAACCCCAGAATATGTCTTTTCACAGGTCAAAGCAAGAAAGACACTTCAAATATTTTATTCTATTTACTTTTTATCTGTCAGAAAAGAAAAAGGGGATTTCCTCTTATTTAATTCAATGCAATATTAAATAATAATAGGAAACTTTCCATGAAATTTTTTTTAGTTATTCTGCATTATATTGTCTTGGTGTAATAAAAATATTGTGTATGCATCGATATGGAAAGACTTGGTCCATGAAACCATTATCTGATAGATATATAAATTTGATTATCTATTTATACATAAAAGATAAATCTTATATACGTATAAAACTATCAATATAAAATGGATCTTTTGGTCTGGAATTAAAGAAAGATATTTTAAATCTTTCTTATATGTCTTATGTTGTCACTTCAAAAAAACTTTTCTGCGGAAGAAGGGAATAGTGATTTATTCCTATTTATTCCTATAGAATAACTGGGGACAAAAACAAGAAAATTGAATCAGAAATATCGACAAATTTTTTCAGAGTCTAATAAAAAAAATATGAAAATTAAAGAAAAAGCGGATAGCGGATCTACTCTACTGTTCCAATTTCATTATATCGAATTTTAATATTCATAATAGTAAATAGAGTTATGATTCAATGGGTTAGGTCCACTTACTTTTTCTTTTGTTGATTTCTAATCTAAGCTTTACGGTTAAATTCATTTTCGCAATTTAAAAACCAGCTTATCTAAGTATAATATAATCTCAGTATAATATAATAAACAAATCTTCAACTTTATAACTATAATTCTTATACTAAAATTCATTCTAAAATTATATTATATAATAATATAGAAATTTTAGAATGAATTATTAGAGTTTTTTGTTTATTTTTCTTTTTATTACAAATATCAACAACATCTCTATTGTCCTTTCAAATCAAATAAAAATACTACCGCTGGAGTTTTTTTTTGAAAAAAAAAGGCCAAAGCCCTTTATCGGATTTGAACCGATGACTTACGCCTTACCATGGCGTTACTCTACCACTGAGTTAAAAGGGCCCATTTGATCCAATTCAGGAATGAGCCACTATGCAGACAACATATATCTAGGGACCTAGATTATAAATCAAATCTATGTAAAGGAAATATATTTATTATTAATTAAATTAAAATTAATAAGTATATATATATATTATTAATATAGTCGGCGATAGAGATATGCCCATCCCCCTTACTTACTAATGAGGTAATCAATGAATGAAAGCGGAAGAGGTGGGGTTTAACCCTCCTTTACGGCTTGCTGGGAAATCAATCATTCCATTCCTTGAAAGGAAAGAATCTTTCGCATTATTTCTATTCTTCTATTCTATTTCTTCGATTTCTATTATTTTATCTATTTTATTATTATTTTTTTTTTATTATATTTTATTCTATTTATATATTATTTTATATATTATTTTAAATATTTATATTATTTTAAATATTTAATATTTAAAAATATTTTTTAAATTAAAATAAAAACAAAATAATTAGTAATAAAAACAAAATAATTAGTAAAAAAAAATAATTAATAAAAAAATAATAATAATAATAATAAAAATTCCAATTGATATTAGAATGAATAATTCATGGATATAAATGACGAATCAAAAATAATCATGAAAGACGGAAAGGAAAGATCTTTCAAATCTAATTAGACTATTTCGTTATATTGACAATTTCAAAAAACTGTTCATACTATGAGCATAATATGCTGACGGTCGGGCAACTGTGCCCCCATCGTCTAGTGGTTCAGGACATCTCTCTTTCAAGGAGGCAGCGGGGATTCGACTTCCCCTGGGGGTAGGGTATTACGAAAGGAAGTTGATCATGGATTTTTAATATAAAATATATTAAGTTAATATAATAATAATAAGTCTGGATTTGATTCTTCCTGGGTCGATGCCCGAGCGGTTAATGGGGACGGACTGTAAATTCGTTGGCAATATGTCTACGCTGGTTCAAATCCAGCTCGGCCCAATAATTCACTGATCCACCACGAAATGGTATAACCCCTTTGTTCTCTTGAAATGCTTGATACGTACAAAAGCGGACAAAAGTAAAAATTTCTGATATATTTTTACCTGTTATTTATTATTTATTTGATTTGCTCTATTTTTTTTTTTTCCACAAATTCGGATCTTGCTCTTGATCCAGATTCATATCAGGATTTGTAAGTATAAAGTCTAAGAAAAAGAGAAATGTAAAGAAAAAAAGACTCTTTTTTCATTGAAAGATTGATTATCAATCGATTTGGATTTGACATAATGAAAAAATGAGTAGTAATCCGTGTCGTTATCGCTAAAGTTTATATCCATGTGTTTAGCAATAGAAAACTCACGTCTCTGTTACAACGTGGCAATTCCAACCTAAAATCTAACTAGAAAGGGTTTGAATGAAATCATAAGAATATGTATGCTCTATACTTTATTTCATTTCTCTGGGATTGTAGTTCAATTGGTCAGAGCACCGCCCTGTCAAGGTGGAAGCTGCGGGTTCGAGCCCCGTCAGTCCCGACAGATCAAAATTCAAAAATTTACTAAAATATATATATATATCAAATTCTCTCTCCATTTTCTGTCAAACGAGGACAAATAGTATAATTTCATTTCAAAAGGGAACCTTATTTCCATTTCTTTCTTTTTCTTTTTTCTTATTTTTTATTATTTCTATTCTTATTTCTATTTATTTTTTTTCTATTTATTTTCATATTTATTTTCGTTTTTCAGTTCTCATCAAAGCAAATAGAAATATGGGAATTTTCAGTTCTTCAACTAGTACCGATTGATAAAGACATATATGGATTAGTGCAATCATAGATAACATTATATTCAGGATTCCAAGAGATACCATACTGAGTTTGACTTTTTTGATTTCTACCGATTCGTGTAATGAAATCGAATCGAGTACCATATCTTTCGTGGCAGTCCATACACAAATCGAATTTGTATTTATACGATACAAATAAAATTTAATTTGGTAGAATATTCGATCTTTTTTATACTGTACTTGCCCTTGTCTTTATCACACTTTTTTTTGTTTTACTTACAATAGATCATTAACAAAGAGTTTAGAACTTAATTCCCCTTTCTCCATTTTGCTTCTATTGTTTCTTTGTTTGGGTTTGTTTATAACGAGTCTAAGTCTCAAAATAAAAAAACACGGTTAGATGAGACTTCGACAAATGGATTGTACTAAGGAAGGCGAGAATTTTATAGAAAAAAAAGAATGGAAAAGAATGAAAAATAAAGTAAAAATAAAATTCTCGATTATACCAGGAATCCATTTTTGGATTCGGTATGGATAAACGATCTTTCTATGTTATACTATTCAATTCTCAACGATAAATCGATTTGATAGCCCCGATATTGTTATTCATGATATTGATTCGATTCGATATCATCGAGATAGAATTCATATCATTGAATTTAGAGGCGAAAGATTTATCATCTCTATGGGATTAAATCCCGAGTTATTGCAAAGTAAAGAAAAACGAAAGAGTGAGACTATGGAAGTAAATATTCTCGCATTTATTGCTACTGCGCTGTTCATTCTTGTTCCTACTGCCTTTTTACTTATAATATACGTAAAAACTGTCAGTCAAAGTGATTAATTTGAATGAAACTTGACTTCTTAGTTCTTATTAATATCGGCGATTAGAAAATGAAAAGGATTCCAATTTCGCCGTTTCAGATGAAACGAGCGGACTAGAATCAGCAGTATTCTATGAGATCAGATAGTATGGTAGAAAGAAAAGTTTTCTTTCTACCATACTATCTATTTTTGTTATTCTAGTGTATACAGTTGTACTATATACAAATATATACTTAAATAAAAATATACTTAATGTAGATCAATCTAGAATATCATCTTTATATCCATATTCATATATCTAGAAATCAATTATCTCTATGTAATGTACATAAAGCCCCAATTCTATTTCTTTTTTCTTCATTTGTGTTGATTCCAATTAATCTGAAATAGTCGAAAAGCAACTCTTACTCTTACAATTCGAATTCCTAGATTTCTGATTATTTTCAATAGAAATTACGGAATCGCATTTAACGAAAGAATAAAATAAATGAAAAGGAAAAAAAAGAGTCTGGGCATATAAACATATAAATAAAAGAACATATATATTAAAAAAATAAAATCAAGAAATCTTTTTTTACCATTTTGAATTTGAAGAAGAAGGCAGAAGTAATTGATTGAGCAGTTAACAGATCATCCAAGGAAAAGAATTCTATAAAAACCTTTTCCGGTGTCGAGGAAAAAGATTAGTAAAGTAAACCTCACAGATTTTTTAATCTTTTAAAGATTTGAATCATGATATGAAATGAGTCAAGTCAATAAAATATAGCATAAATCCAATTTCTAAAATTTCTAAAATAAAATTAAAATAATAAAACAAATACTAAACTAAGCACTAAGTGCGCAATATGTTACTTGTCGAAGAAGATAAGATATCTTAGATTAAAAGGGTATTATTCATATATTATTAATATATTATTCATAGAATACATTACTCCACCCGAATATAATCGAATATAATGAAGATCCTTTTAATTCAATTGAATTTGAATTCAATTTCAATAGTTAAATTAAAAAAGTCTTTGCAGAACGATCTCTAAAAGAATCGGTACAGTTTGATTTCTGAACTCAATTAATAGTATCCTTAGAGTCCACTTCTTCCCCATACTACTAGTGAAAGAGAAAATGTAAAGACTACCATTAAAGCAGCCCAAGCGAGACTTACTATATCCATGTGAATTATGTCTCCTATCTATATGAATATGAAATAAATTTTCCATTATTCTTCACTAATACTAATAATAATAGAATCGCCGGCACAGAGTCAAAAAAGGGATTTTGCCCAATACCATTGATGAAAGAATTCAAGAAATATAATTAATTAGAAGAAATTCTTCTATATTGCAAGGAATTCTTATAGGATTGCTAGTAGAATTAGAAAAGATTAAACACAAGGACAAAGAAAAACAAAATAAGGGCAAAACCCTGGGAAGTTGGAAGTGTTAATAAAATCTTACTAAGATAGAAGATTAATAAGACTAAGATATAAGATTAATAAGACCTAGTCTTTATTTTCTTGTTCTTCATTAAGTAAAAAATCAAAAAGTCTAGAATCAAAATGGATCGTTATCTATTACATACTCCTATTTTATTTCGTTTTTTTTTACATAGCCCTTTCTATTTGATCTAATCCTTAACGTTTCTCGATTTTCTCTGGAAAACAATTTGAAGACAACCTACTCCATTCTTGACTAGGAATTACCTAAACCAAAAAGAAAGAATTTCTTTTTGTACGTTATATAAAAATAGAAAAGTCAAAATGTATGTAAAAAAATAGAATAGATATGTATAAGTAAAATCCAATTATCTATTCAATCGATATTAGATTGATTAAATTCCTAAGTACTCAAGAATTTTTATGAATTTGTATACAAAGTATCTTCCGCACTTTACACAACTACTAATTCGATTTTCTATCCCGCCATTCAATCAAGAAACAGTCCCTATACATTAGTAGTAAGTATTGGGCGGACTATTATATCAAGATTTACGGATTTCCTTTCATTACTATAAACTTTCCTTGACTCCTAAAGAATTTACAGTACTCTAGAAAACAGAACCCTCAGATGTTTAGAATCAAGGGAGTATCAAGAGTCCTTTTCCTCCGACTTCTTCTGTTGTGGACAAATTTGACAAATTATATCAACAAAACCTAAGATAATAGGTATTTTGCGTCTTTTGTTAATCAGGCGACACCCGGATTTGAACCGGGGAAAAAGGATTTGCAGTCCCCCGCCTTACCGCTCGGCCATGTCGCCAAAGTGCTAAAAAAAAGAGACGAAAATATTCCCTTTCCCTTTTTACTTGCATCTTGAAACATCTTTAAATCCCATTTTTTTAATCTTAATCCCTTTAAATGAATTTAAATGAAAAATGAATTTAAATGAAATATAAATAAAAGAAATCCTTCCTTGTTTTTGATTTGGATTGGATCTATCTTTTCGATTAATTTTTATAGTATCTTAAAACATATACTATCTAAACTTAAACCATAAAATATGGAAATGCCTTCCCCGAAATAAAAAACCAAATGTAAATTTTCATTCACAAAAGGAGACAAATTGGAACCATTAACTATTGAATGTGAATTCATAAACAATTCTTGGATTTGAATCTCCAATTGTATTTCTCTAATGCTAGGGATAGCAGAAAATTTAAATTGATATGTAAGTAAGGAATCAGTATTGATTCTTTTCAATAAAAAAAATCCTTCTCAATTTCAATTATAACAACAATTAGGAATATATGTAAACCCCAGACTGTAAATTCTTACACAGATAACTAATCGAATATCTGATCTGTCCATAATTCTGAGAGAAAATAGAACTTTTGATAGGGCATGACATGTGATGTCCAGAATAGATAGAACTGCAATATAAAAAGAGAGACACATATAGATAGCTATATATATCCGTATAGGGTTAAAAAAGGCCTTCTTTATCTTATGTTCTTATTATGCGCTTAAATCGTATTATGTGAACTCTACTACCAAAAATAGATAAAAATCTATCTCTTCTATGCAAACTATTTTGCTTTGAGCTTAACAATTCAAGTCACAAAAAAAACTACATGCTAAAAAAATCAACTTTCTATTGATTATATTGATTGTTTCTGATGATTAGGTCTTTACTTTAGCTCATCGAACAGATCAAATCCCGAATCTAGTTATTTTACCGGTATCTGTTATCCAATCGTATTGGAATATTAATATCATAATAATAGTCGAAATGGAATCACTTTTTGGTTTGCTATTCTATACGAAACTCCATAAGTCTAACTCAGTTAAGTAAAATTGCTCAATTTCTAATTTCGTTCCAATTGGATCTGTTGCAAATTCCAATTGGAATAGAAAATTCTCTTTATCTTTATTCCTCCGCTCATATGTATTTCATATATTCCATATACACATATATGGAGTTAGATAAAATTTTATGCGATTCTGTAAACAAAATCGAAATTCTATCATTGCTAGATCGATTCATCTAATTGGATGAAGAACGCACCAAT